GAAAAAAGGATAAAGAAAAAAAGGATACGATAAAGAATTAGGGAGCCAAATGGTCTTTTTGGGGATAGAGGGACTTGAACCCTCACGATTTTTGAAATCGACGGATTTTCCTCTTACTATAAATTTCATTGTTGCCGGTATTGACATGTAGAACGGGACTCTATCTTTATTCTCGTCCGATTAATCAGTTCTTCAAAAGATCTATCAGATTATGGAGTGAATGGTTTGATCAATGAATATTCGATTCTTTCTTCAATATGGAATCAATTGACAACAATTCTTCTCTATTATGTATACAGGTTTATCCTTCATCTTTTCTGAAGTTTCGATAGAAGGATTCCTCTACTAACGTAAGACAATCAACTCCATTCGTTAGAACAGCTTCCATCGAGTCTCTGCACCTATCCTTTTTGATTTTCGCTTTCTGAACCTTTGTTTGTTTTCGGAAAACGTGATTTGGCTCAGGATTGCCCATTTTTATTAATTCCAGGGTTTCTCTGAATTTGAAAGTTATCACTTAGCAAGTTTCCATACCAAGGCTCAATCCAATTAAGTCCGTAGCGTCTACCGATTTCGCCATATCCCCCTTTTTGAGATGAAAATCTCATTGTGATCTCGTTCCCCTTTTTCTTTCATTTATACCGGAACCGTTGAATTCATTAGATAGATGCCGATTCCTGTCTCGAAAAAGTGTTTTCTCCTCTTTGTCTTTGATTTCTTGTCTATCTTCTTTCATCTTCTATATCTATAGGAGGCTTATATTCGGTCCAATCAAAAACGATTTTATCATTTCTGTATCGGCAATTCAATATAGGTGGATACATACGCTATACATCTGTCTCTCTTCCACTCATTTACCCATGAAATTTCGAATACTTGAACGGTCGATTCTTTTTTTTTAATATGATTTGAATTCAAAAATCAAATCATATTAAAAAAAAAAAGAATATTGAATTGTGATAAAAAAGAAAAATGGAAATTCTATATCGCTAGATTAATCGTTATCTTCTATAATATTTAACAGTTATTTGAAATTCTATATTCTATTCTTTAATATATTAATATTCATTATGAATAGCTAAGAATTAAAATAGTATAATAGTGAATAGCAAAGATTCTAAGAGTTTATTGAATTCTTATACATGTCGAATTTATGTTATGTGAGCCTGCTTAGCTCAGAGGTTAGAGCATCGCATTTGTAATGCGATGGTCATCGGTTCGATTCCGATAGTCGGCTTTTCTCTATTTATTTTATTCTATGTTTTACATGATTGATAATGCATCTTTGAAATCAAAGAATATTGAAAAAAAATGTCTTCCTCTTTTGGCAAAAGCCATTGATTTATTATGTGATAGGAATTTCCAACTATCTAACGAAAAGAATCCTTTTCTTTTTCTATATATAGAATATAAAGATCTGGATATTTATCCAACTCATCTCATTATTCTTTAATAGAATAATACTTTAATAGAATAATACTTCAGTAAATTTCGCTTTATTTAGAATTTAGTTCATTTTTAGTTTAGGTTTATTCTGTAGAATGAAATTTCATCAATAAGAATTAATAATTAAATATAAATAAGAAGAAGGAGTCTTTATGTCGCGTTACCGAGGTCCTCGTTTCAAAAAAATACGCCGCCTGGGGGCTTTACCAGGGCTAACTAATAAAAGGCCCAGAGCTGGAAGTGATCTTAGAAACCAATCGCGTTCCGGGAAAAAATCCCAATATCGAATTCGCCTAGAAGAAAAACAAAAATTGCGTTTTCATTATGGTCTTACAGAACGACAATTACTTAAATACGTTCGTATCGCCGGAAAGGCAAAAGGGTCAACAGGTCAGGTTTTACTACAATTACTTGAAATGCGCCTTGATAACATTCTTTTTCGCTTGGGTATGGCTCCGACTATTCCGGGAGCTCGCCAATTAGTTAACCATAGACATATTTTAGTCAATGGTCGTATAGTAGATATACCAAGTTATCGCTGCAAACCCCGAGATACTATTGCGGCGAGGGATGAACAAAAATCTAAAGCTCTAATTCAAAATTCTCTCGATTCATCCCCCCATGAGGAATTGCCAAACCATTTGACTCTTCAACCATTCCAATATAAAGGATTAGTCAATCAAATAATAGATAGTAAATGGGTAGGTTTGAAAATAAATGAATTGCTAGTTGTAGAATATTATTCTCGTCAGACTTAAACCTAACAAAAATAAAATCAACACTAATAAGAATAAGGGTTCGACCCATTTTGCTCCCTTTCGGCGAAGTAAATTAACCTAAGGTTAAGATAAATAAGGGTTTGATCCGGATTTTTCTTCCATTTAGGTATCATAGACCGAGAGGGAGATTTTCATTCCTTGTCTACTCTACTCTTTTCTTTACACAGTATTTTCCGTACCACAGCCATTAGGAATAGAGAATCCATATCAAAGAAAGGTCTAACTGTTGGAATAGTCGTATCCATTGCTATTTGATCTATTGTGGTTAGTAAGAT